CAGGTCCGTTTTTCACACTTTCAGTACCGTGTGTCAGAATTGAATAAGTACATTAAGTCAGAATTGAATAAATACAAAAAGAAGATTTATCAATACCTTGTTAGGTCCCTTGGGGAAGAATTTGAATTCCTTATGCGAACCTTTCTGTGGGTTGTGTCAGAAATTCAGTACTTGCTGTTAATAAACTTGAGGAGAAACACGGGTCGGTTCGTGAATATTTTCTTATTTGTTACCTGTGCCTACTATTTAGGCAGAATACCTTTATTCATTTTTCCACATCCACTGACAAACGTCCAAGCCCCACAACTGCAACCAAATTGGTTAGCCAGACAAGGCCGAGAAGCTGACACTTACTGGGAGGCCGAGGAAGAGGAAAAGGAAGAGGAAAAGAAAGAGGAAAAGAAAGAGGAGATTGCACGAAAAAAAGTGCTATTCAAAGAAGAAATTCCTCCCACGCGTTGGGGAGCGGATCTGGATGAAGAAAAAGATCAAAAAGCACCCATAGTGGTGGAAGCCATTTTAGCGGCCGATTTTTTTCAGTTTCAATGGACTCGTCCAGTACGATACATAAGCAATCAACACTTTTTTGGGGCTGTAAGAAAGGAAGCTTCACAATATTTTTTTGATACATGCCGAAGTGATGGAAAAAAAAGAATAGCTTTTACAAATCCTCCTAGTTTTTCTAGTTTTAAGGAACTGACGAAAGGGATGATATCTTCGTCCACAGTAGAAAGACTCTCCTTTGATAAACTAGACAAAGATTGGCTTTATAAGAACAAACAAAGACAAAACAACTTAAATAACGAGTTTATAAAGAGAATTGCGGCTCTAGACACGGGATTTCTTTTTCTAGATATACTCGACAAAAGGACTCGGGTTTGTATTGAGAAAATGAACGAAACCTGCCTCTGCCTACCAAAAAAGTATGATCCTTTGTTGAATGGGCCCTCTCGTGGAAGAATCAAAAAGTTTAGAAAAGTAATCGAGGATCCCGAAGAAAAGGAGAAAAGCGAAGAAAAGGAGAAAAGCGAAGAAAAGGAGAAAAGCGAAGAAAAGGAGAAAAGCGAAGAAAAGGCACCGAAAAGCAAAGAACAGGAGAAAAGGGAAGAAGAGGCACGTCTACGCGAAGAAGCACGTCTACGCGAAGAAGCACGTCTACGCGAAGAAGCACGTCTAAGCGAAGAAAGGGCACTTCTTCAATTGGGTGAATTTCGTGAAAAAGTCTACAATGTAATTAAATCTCGTAAATCGAGTGGAAGAAAAAAGAATGCAATGCAATCTCGTCGAAGAAAAAAAAATGCAATGCAATCTCGTCGAAGAAAAAAAAATGCAATGCAATCTCGTCGAAGAAAAAAAAATGGAACTACAAAATCTCGTCGAAGAAAAAAAAATGGAACTAAAAAATCTCGTGAAAGAATCGACGATGGAACTACAAAATCTCGTCGAAGAAAAAAAAATGGAACTAAAAAATCTCGTCGAAGAAAAAAAAATGGAACTACAAAATCTCGTCGAAGAAAAAAAAATGGAACTACAAAATCTCGTCGAAGAAAAAAAAATGGAACTACAAAATCTCGTCGAAGAAAAAAAAATGGAACTAAAAAATCTCGTCGAAGAAAAAAAAATGGAACTACAAAATCTCGTGAAAGAATCGACGATGAACCTACAGAATCTCAACTTAAGCAAATCCTTGCTCTAAATCAAATTCATGAGACCCTTTTGCCAGGTTTCATTTTCGAGTCCCCAAAATTTGAAGAGAGAATGTTCGCGATACTAAAAAGTAAAACACTAAAACTAAGAGCAGAAGGAAAATTATATTATAATCCTTTGGCAAAATTTTTTTCTAAGCCTTGGGAAGGCATTGATTGGAACCAGCGAAAACTAAAAAAGCTACAGCAAATAAGGACTTATAAAGTGGGAGAAAGTGTGGGACGAGTGCACATCGGTCAACGCGTCCCTCGCTGGTCATACGTATTACTCCGCGAGGTCGCATACGACCTGGGCGAACCCTTTGTGACCAAGCGGGGAGAGACTGAGTGCTTTGATATTATATCAGCACAATACAAATATGAAATTATTTTGAATCAGGATACTCAAAATTTACTTATCAAAAATCTTTCTAAAGATAGTAATAAGATTGATCCGGAGATTGCTAAAGAGATTAATGAGAAGGTTGAGAAGGATTTGATCAAGAGTGGGGGAGACCCTTATAGTATTGACTTTGAGAAAAGCCTTGCTCATGTTCACGTTGGCAGCCTCATCACCAATATAGAGTGGAAAACCGATACTAAGGACGTGTGGAGGACCTCCTTGAGAGCGATGCGCAACCAATTTTGGCATCAGGATGACATCAAAGGTGTTGCGCGCGTCCTAAAGCGTAAAACCGGAGTTGTTCTAAGACAGATTGAAATGTTTCCGCATTCCCCTCTTTTTTGGGGCTTCTTAAAAAGTACACTGTCTCGTTCTTTTAGGGTACTGAAACCCCTTGTTTTGAAAATGCAAAATTTGCTGCATAGGTTTGGAATCAAAAAAGGGGACCTTTTCACTCTTAAGGGACCTACGAAAGAACAGACAAAAAGGAAGACAAAAAGGAAGACAAAAAGGAAGATAGACGAAAAAAAAAGCAAAGCATTGAAAGAACGGAAAAAATTGAAAAGAATCAAAAAAGAGAAACTCGAACTAGACCCCGACGAAGAGCTGTTCCGGATGGATGGAATAGATTCATGGAATGAGCTTTATTGTGGGCTAGGAGTAAGAGGTATCATATTAATTTTTAACTCCTATTTTAGAAGATATATTGCATTGCCTTTAGCGATAATAGCTAAAAATATTGGTCGTATCTTATTTTTGCAGCAGCCCGATTGGGCTGAGGATAGAAAGGACTGGGAAAACGAGATTCATCTTTTATGCAACGATGACGGTTTTGCTATAGGCGTCATATCCATCAGCAACTTTCCGGAGGAGTGGTGGGAATACGGTCTTCAGGTCAAAGTTTTATGGCCTTTAGAGTTGAAACCTTGGCACACAGCGGATGATAGACAAAGGATAACCAACGATTATGCTTTTATAAGGTCTTTCTGGGGACTAGCTGACTATCCTTGGGGTGGTGCCCGACCCAACCGTTCCTTTTCCATTTTTTGGGGGCCCATTTTTAACGAACTAGGCAAAAAAAGTCAAAGATTAGCAGCAGAAAACTTGGAAGGGAGCGCCTTTCGACTTATAAGAAGCGTTTTCAACCAAAAAATAAAGCAAAATTTTGTTAGAGTTCTAGGAAACCCAAAAGAAAGCATAAAACGGCTTAAAGAAAGCATAAAAAGGCTTAAAGAAAGGGTTCTAGTTCTAAAAAGCACAATTTTGAAAATAATAAAAAAAAATACAAGATTGAAAGGGATAGGAGTAGATGAATCGAGTGAAACTCAAAAAGAAAAAGATTCTATAATCAACAATGAGATAATTCATGAATCATTTAGTCAAATTCGATCTACAGCTTCTACAAATTCAGAAGAAAAAATACAAAATCTGATTAATAGAACAAGCACAATCAAAAATGAAATAGAAAGAATTACAAAAGAAAAAAAAAAAGTAACTCCAGGACTAAATAATAGTCCTAACAACAAAAAGCAAAATAATAATGTAGAATCGCCAAAAAATATTTGGAAAATTGTAAAAAGAAGAAATGTTCGATTAATAAGTAAATGGAATTATTTTCAAAATATTTTCATTGAAAAAATATACAAAATATACCTAGATATCTTTCTATGTATCATTAAGATTTCTAGAATCAATTTAACAAAAAAAAATTTTGAGAAAGACATTTCCAATACTGAAACAAATCAAAACAGAATTACCTTTAGTTCGACTATAAAAAATATAAATAAGCGGAAGTCCCAGATTGTTCCGAAATTTGCTTCCTTGCCAAATTTATCTTCCCTGTCACAAGCATATGTATTTTACAAATTATCACAAACCCTAGTTAGTGATAAGTTAAGATCTGTTCTTCAATATCGCGGAACGTCTTTTTTTCTTAAGACTGCAATAAAGGATTCTTTTGAAAGACAGGGAATATTTCATTCCGAATTAAAGCATAAGAAACTTCGAAATTTTGGAACGAATCCATGGAAAAACTGGTTAAGAGGTCAGTCTCAATACAATTTATCTAAGGTTCATTGGGAGCGAGTAGGCGCACAAACCTGGCGAAATAAAGTCAACCGACGCCATACGCCTCAAAATAACGATTTAAATAAAGGAGATTCATATGAAAAAGACCCATTACTTCATTCCAAAAAACAAGATGATTCTGAAGTATATTCAGTAGTAAGAAATCCAAAAACTAAGTTTAAGAAAAACTATAAATATGATCTTTTAGCATATAAATACATTTCTTCTGAAACTAAGAAGGACTCCTCTATTTCTAAATTGCCATTACAAGTAAATAAGAGCCAAGAGATCGACTTATTTGATATACCAGAGGAGATTGTTTTCAAGACTTATTTCAAGGATTGTATACTAGACAAGAAGTTTCTAGACAAGCTTTATCGAGACAATACTTATCTACACAATTATCTAGACAATACTTATGTAGACAAGGATTATCACAAGGATTATCTAGACAAGAGTTTTCTAGACAAGGTTTATTTCAAGGATTCTCTAGACCAGCTTTATCTAGAAAAGGATTATTACAAGGATTATCTAGACGAGATTTATCTAGACAAGAATTCTCTAGACAATTATCTAGACAAGGTTTATATGTCTCTGAAAAAAATGCGAAAGAAAAAACCTGAAAGAAAATATATGGACTTTGATTGGAAGTTTTTCGAAAAATATCTAGTCAATTTGGAGGCTGGGAAAAAGATCGACCCTAACCATAATAAAAATACTAAGATTGAGACTAAGAATTCTAAAATAATTGAGAATGAGAATTCTGAAATAATTGAGAATGAGAATTCTGAAATAATTGAGAATGAGAATAGAGGTCTTATTTATGATATCGTTCCAAAAATGCT